TCCAACCCTCAATTCTCTTTTGTAGGCTAATCGATATTGAATCAATCGAACGCACTTCTAATACTTGTTCCACTTTTGGAAGACCATGCGTTATATCACCAGATCGTGATTTTTCATATATAAATGTAACTAAGGTATCTCCTTCGTAAAGGATTTCTCCATAATGGCGATGAACAGTTGCTCCTGAAGTGGCCAAATAAGGCTTAGCTGATCTTATTACTACAGAATCAACTTCAACAATTATAATTTGACCCGATTTTAGGTGTGGTCTATTTTTGGCTATACATACATTTTCAAAAAAAAACTGTCCAAGGCTAATTCTTGGAGGTGTTTCTTCACAATAACTCTGGTGATAATTATGAGGCAGAAAATGCCAATTTAAATTAAATGTATTCAAAACGATGTTATTGGATGGATCGGAATTCAAAATTCCCCCGTTTTCATCCATTAAATAATATTTAATTACTTGAAAAGTCTGTTTTAAATTGTCAAGTTGCAAATATTTAGTTAGGGAGATCGGATTATGAGTTATTAACTGATAAAATGAATAAAAATTCACAATTTGAGGGGCCGCCCCTAAAGGGCCTAACGAATTCCTAATTTCAAGAGGATCCTTTTTACTTGATTCTTTTATGACATTCAAATCTTTTACATCGTTGAATAAATCGATTTGCAAACAATTCGATGCTGACAAAATTATAAAAGATTGGCGTTCTTTATTTCTCAACGTCCGAATAGTTCCTTGATTTTTACTAAAGGATTGTGGAACCCTTGTCTTGGAATAAATAGAAAAAAATGGATTGATATTGGTGCGATCTGACTCATTATTAAAGATCAATCCTGAGCCTGAAGGATCTTTCCTTTTTCTGATATACGAAGTATCGCATTTCACTAAGTCTATTCGTAGGAAATTTTGAACCAGACCATTTGTACTTACTTCAACAAAGGAAACGCGGGCTTCTTTGATAGAAGAGCTTTTTTTGTCTCGGTCCCAATTCAACAATAAACAAGTCCGAACTAATTGAATGCTTGTGCCAGAAATTCCCCGAATTGGTTTGCCATTTTCATAAAGGATATAATTGACAGCTCTAAGCTCCAGATTATCCCTTTCTTGCAATAGATCCTGTGGGAAAAGTGTTACTAAATTTATACCGTCGGCTAGTTCATATATGATTACAGGTCGAACAAAAACAAAATACTTTTTCTTGGTAGGTGTGATCCACTGGACATAAATCCAATTTTTCAATTTTGATTTCTTAGAATTTTTTTTTACTCTTTCAGGTGGTATCAAGATGCCATTGTGTCGGGATATCTTATCCATCTCTCCAGGAAAATTTATATCTCCAGAAAATATTTTTAGTTCAATCCTTTTTTTTTTTTTCTCCACTCGGACCAATCCGCCTACTCGGCTTCTTATACTTAAAGTTAGTCGTGTAGCTACTCCAATGATACTATTGTTCCGTACCATTATGGAAGAAGATTCAGGTAAAATATGCACTTCCTCGGGAATGAAAAAAAATAGATCTACTTTCATTTGCATTTGGTATTTCGGCTTAAAGTCTTTGACTCCTCGATACTCAATCAAAAAATCCTCTTTTTTGAGGATTGAATGCACCCCTATAGTCCCATATTTAGTAATTCCTGAACTATTTCTTCTGTATTGAGGATCATCGAAATAAGCAAGAATACTATTTCTACGAAAAATCCCATTTATGGGTATTTCAATCGAAATACCGGAAGTGGTCGGTAGTTCTTTTTCTCGTTCTTGAAGTGAGTCAAATTGAATGATGAATCCATTTCTTCGCCTCTTTGCCAATAAATCAAAATTACCGTGGAAAATAGCAGGATATGTGAGATTAGATTGACCCGTACATAGGATTGGATTAAGTTCTGAATAATCAAGAATTCCGCTTTCGTTTTTACCATAGAGATCCGGACCATAAAATTTATGTCTCACTTTATCATTATTTACCGAAAGGCTAGAAATATATCTTCTTTCGACAGAAAGAGAATGAACGTTAATTTGATCTTGATCCTTGTAGAGTGAAAAAGGGACTACACTGCATTCGCACGAACCACCTGATAATATCCATAAATGACTTGTTTTTGGTAAGAGATGGACATTACTATATGTAAATTCGGGTGCATGGTACACATCGGTACTCCAATGCATTTCTCCCTCTGAGTCAGAATAAATATGTTTTCGAACCCTCTCTTTTAAATTGAGAGTGTATGTTCCCGCGCGAATCTCAGCAATCACTTGTTCTGATTCTACATATTGATCATTTTGAACTAAAAGTAAACTTTTTGGTGGAATAGTGACGTTATGTATAATATCCTCACTCTCAATAGTTACAGACAAGTCTATATAACATAAAAAAGCAGGATGCCCATGACGTGTACGTGTGGGATGAACCAAATCCTCATTGAATTTGATTTTTCCATTAGAAGGAGCTCGTATATGTTCTGCAGTCCCCCCTGTGAATACTCCGCCGGTATG